GCCTTATAAAGATCGTATTGATTCTTATCAAAGAAAGACAGGATTAACCGAGGCTGTTCAAACAGGCATAGGCCAACTAAACGGCATTCCCGTAGCAATTGGGGTTATGGATTTTCAGTTTATGGGGGGTAGTATGGGATCCGTAGTCGGAGAGAAAATCACCCGTTTGATTGAACACGCTGCCAATCAAAATTTACCTCTTATTATAGTGTGTGCTTCTGGGGGGGCGCGCATGCAGGAAGGAAGTTTGAGCTTGATGCAAATGGCTAAAATATCGTCTGCTTTATATGATTATCAATTAAATAAAAAATTATTTTATGTAGCAATCCTTACATCTCCGACAACTGGTGGAGTCACAGCTAGTTTTGGTATGTTGGGGGATATCATTATTGCCGAACCCAATGCCTACATTGCATTTGCAGGTAAAAGAGTAATTGAACAAACATTGAATAAAACAGTACCCGAAGGTTCACAAGCAGCTGAATACTTATTCCAGAAGGGTTTATTTGACCTAATTGTACCACGTAATCTTTTAAAAAGCGTTCTGAGTGAGTTATTTAAGCTCCACGCCTTTTTTCCTTTGAATCAAAAGTCAAGCAAAATCAAGTAGAGCACTAAGTTCAATCATTTTTTTGTGTTTGTAGCAAAAAGTAGTTAGTTTATCGGAATCAAAGTAAATAAGATAATAATGGCCTTTTCTTTGCTGATAGAAGATCGAATTGTAGAAAGAATCAAAACGAAAGTTGAGGATAACTCTTTTTTTGACCTATATTCCTGATTACGAATCAAGAAGCCTTTATCACCAAGAGTGAGTTCTTCCTTTCGTGAATTTTGGAAAATAAAACGAATTTGTTCTTGTCTTAGGTATAGAATTTGAAATTTAAATATAGATAATAGAGTTTTGTCTCTTTCTCTATCTCCCGAAAAACCATTTTAGCTAAAAATTCATGTTGGGTCGGATTCGAACGAATCTTTCGATAATCGGTAAAAAACTCTTTATCTATTTTTAGAAAATTCGAAGACAAGAACAAAAGACAAAGAAATGAAGAAAAATAATAAAGTTTATTATCATACATATCTTTCTCATGTAGGAGATGAATAAGTCCATTTATTTAGTTCTACAGTTCTACATTCTTTGCACTTATTCTTATTATACGTACTCAGTTAGATTTAGATATATAGATACTTAGATCTATACTAATAATTAAAAATTCTTCTAATTATATTAATAATAAATATTATCTAATTAGAATTCAAATTCTTAATTTAATTATAATTATTACAAGATATCTTTATTTATATAATAACATAATAACAGATACAAATAGTAAATCGAGGTACCCCTTCTATGACAAATTTGAACCTTCCATCTATTTTTGTGCCGTTAGTAGGCCTAGTCTTTCCGGCAATTGCAATGGCTTCTTTATTTCTTCATGTTCAAAAAAACAAGATTGTTTAGATCCGCCGGGACCCAATCTCATCCATTTTTTTTTGGAAAACGTGGACTTGTATCATAACACGGATATCTATTTATTGGAATATAGTATAACATGTGATTGCCACCGAACATAAAGGAAAAAACTCTTATGCACGCAGAAACATGATATATGGATATATCAATTCTAGCAATTTTCAAATAGATCAGGATCTCTGGATGGCTGAAATGTAGTCGGTGAATCTATATGTATATCGATATGTATAGTGGGATCGTATTAAATAAAGAGTATGTTATTATTTTAGATTTAACCAATTTGATGAATTACTCCTAAAGGTTGACATCACACTAGTGCTAGTTCACCTCAAACTAGTGCTAGTTGATGAGAGTTACTTCGGAAACAAAAAAGTAAAGTCAAATTTCTCTGGGGTATTATCTCAATTCCAATAAAATGCAATCGAGTAAAGTATGACTTGGCGATCAGACGATATATGGATAGAACTTATAACGGGGTCTCGAAAAATAAGTAATTTCTGCTGGGCCTTTATCCTTTTTTTAGGTTCATTAGGCTTCTTATTAGTTGGAACTTCCAGTTATCTTGGTAGAAATTTGCTATCTTTTTTTCCGCCTCAGCAAATCATTTTTTTTCCACAAGGAATCGTGATGTCTTTCTACGGAATTGCGGGTCTCTTTATTAGCTCTTATTTGTGGTGCACAATTTCCTGGAATGTAGGTAGTGGTTATGATCGATTCGATAGAAAGGAAGGAGTAGTCTGTATTTTTCGTTGGGGATTTCCGGGAAAAAATCGTCGCATATTCCTCCGATTCCTTATAAAAGATATTCAGTCCGTTAGAATAGAAGTTAAAGAGGGTATTTATGCTCGTCGTGTTCTTTATATGGACATCCGAGGCCAGGGGTCCATTCCCTTGACCCGTACTGATGAGAATTTGACTCCACGAGAAATTGAACAAAAGGCTGCTGAATTAGCCTATTTCTTGCGTGTACCAATTGAAGTATTTTGAGAAATTGAGAATCAGAACGTTCATTCAATTAAAGAAAACGTATATGAAAGAACCATAAAACGAAACTCTTTTTATGGTCTTTATGCGTTTTATGGTCTTTATGCGTACGCAATTCAATAACAAATAACAAATCGAAATAATAGATTCATCTCAGATGGCAAACCATTTCGAAAGCAAGAATTTTTTTTTAGTTCAATATTTGTTGGAATTGACACTTTAGATCCAGATAGATCGTATCTTGTAAATTTGAAATTCTTTCTTTTGTATTCTTTAATGACCAACAATTGGATTTCTTAATTAAATAATGAGAACTAGCCAATTTATACTTTGCCAGTCATTTTTTTTTTTTATCATCCTAATATCTTTCCCTTAATTATTCTATTCCTGACAGTGAAATTTTTGCGAAATATTGGATATTTTGATAGCAAAGGAGTTCTTTCGTCTCAAAATCTGAATAATATTCATTACTTAAAGTGGTTCTTTCGATCATTCATCGAAAGGAGACACTTGATTTTGAATTTGACCAATTGAGATATCAGGAAACAATATTCTTAATTTCTTCATTCGAAGTGAATTCTTAGCCTATTTCTGTATTCTTTCTAGATTCAAAGACTAACCACAAAATCACAAAGAAAATAGATTCATAAGTTCTAGACCTTGTATAAAACTCATGTGTGTAAGAAATATTCGATCGCATAGAGTGTACGAATGGGTTGATTAACAATTCACAGACGAAAAAATGGCAAAAAAGAAAGCATTCACTCCCCTTTTCTATCTTGCATCTATAGTATTTTTGCCCTGGTGGATTTCTTTCTCAGTTAATAAATGTCTGGAATCTTGGGTTACTAATTGGTGGAATACTGGGCAATCCGAAATTTTCTTGAATAATATTCAAGAAAAGAGTCTTCTAGAAAAATTCATAGAATTAGAGGAACTCCTCTTCTTGGACGAAATGATCAAGGAATACTCGGAAACACATCTCGAAGAGTTTGGGATAGGAATCCATAAAGAAACGATCCAATTAATCAAGATACAAAATGAGAATCGTATCCATACGATTTTGCACTTCTCAACAAATACCATCTGTTTTATTATTCTAAGCGGGTATTCAATTTTGGGTAATGAAAAACTTGTTATTCTTAACTCTTGGGCTCAGGAATTCCTATATAACTTAAGTGACACAGTAAAAGCTTTTTCTATTCTTTTATTAACTGATTTATGTATCGGATTTCATTCACCCCAGGGTTGGGAATTAATTATGTGCTCTATCTATAAAGATTTTGGATTTGTTCATAATGATCAAATTATAGCTGGTCTTGTTTCCACCTTTCCAGTCATTCTCGATACAATTTTTAAATATTGGATTTTCCGTTATTTAAATCGTCTGTCTCCGTCACTTGTAGTTATTTATCATTCAATGAATGACTGATAAAGGATCCATTGATATTAATCTAATCCAATTAGAATGCTTGGTACTTTGTAGTTGTACATTTGTAGTTGTACATAAGCAAAGTATTGAAAATCGTATTTACTCTTCCTATTTCTAACCATCGGGAAGATTCATCCTAGATTATTCCAGCAAATAGCAGAATCGTGGCTAGGGAACTATACTAGCGACCTACCCAATTTATTGTAGAAATTTTCGCGATCAATGATTGGACCATGCAAACTAGAAATGCTTTTTCTTGGCTAAAGAAACAGATTACTCGATCTATTTCCGTATCGCTCATGATATATATCTTAACTCGGACGTCCATTTCAAGTGCATATCCTATTTTTGCACAGCAGGGTTATGAAAATCCACGAGAAGCAACTGGGCGTATTGTATGTGCCAATTGCCATTTAGCTAATAAGCCCGTGGAAATTGAGGTTCCACAAGCGGTACTTCCTGATACTGTATTTGAAGCAGTTGTTCGAATTCCTTATGATATGCAACTGAAACAGGTTCTTGCTAATGGTAAAAAAGGGGGGTTGAACGTGGGGGCTGTTCTTATTTTACCGGAGGGTTTTGAATTAGCTCCTCCCGATCGTATTTCTCCCGAGATGAAAGAAAAGATTGGCAATTTGTCTTTTCAGAGCTATCGCCCCAATAAAAAAAATATTCTTGTGGTAGGCCCTGTTCCTGGTAAAAAATATAGTGAAATAACCTTCCCTATTCTTTCCCCGGACCCTGCTACTAAGAAGGATGTTCACTTCTTAAAATATCCTATATACGTAGGCGGGAACAGGGGAAGGGGTCAGATTTATCCCGACGGCAACAAGAGTAACAATACAGTTTATAATGCTACAGCAGCAGGTATAGTAAGCAAAATCATACGAAAAGAAAAAGGGGGATATGAGATAACCATAACGGATGCGTCGGAGGGACGTCAAGTGGTTGATATTATCCCTCCCGGACCAGAACTTCTTGTTTCCGAGGGCGAATCTATCAAATTTGATCAACCATTAACGAGTAATCCTAATGTAGGCGGATTTGGTCAGGGAGATGCAGAAATAGTACTTCAAGATCCATTACGTGTCCAAGGACTTTTGTTCTTCTTGG